GAAAGAAAATAACTTATTTCATTTAAAAAAGATAATTTTCCATTGAATTTTTTTTTTTTTTTTATATTTAATATTAATTTTAAAAGTTTAAGTATTATTTTATATATTATATTTAATTATTATATAGTTAATAAAAAAAAGTAATTTTTTTATTTAAATTAAAATTATTAATAAATAATTAAAAATGCCAATATATCCATTTCCGAGAGGTAAAATCTCAATACGTTAGCTCAACTACTAGATGACCATAATAGGGTGGCCTTATTATACATCTATATAAATGTTTGAACGTCAGATTATTTTATCTACTAATAAAACTAACAGAATGTTTATAGATCTATGAATCTTAGGGTTTTTTGAATAAGAATATAGATACCTATTAATTAATTAAATATTTATATACATATATTAATCTAATTAAAATAATAATTATATATATGTTAATTAAATATTTATATATATATATATATTATATAGAAACGGAATATATATATAATATATTAATAAATTAAATATTTATATGTATATATATTATATATATAAACATTAGCATCTAAATAAAAGATATATTAATATATAGTTATCAGTATATTTAATATTTATAAAAACAATACTTATTAAATATACATGCAGGTATGGCTACTAATAATTAAATATACATAATAATATCTTTATTTCTATATATTTATTAATAAATAAATTATTTAAATATATAAATAAATATCTTATATTTATATATATATACATATTAAATATTTATATTTATATATATATAAATATAAGTAAAAATATTGAAATTTTTTTTTAATTTTATAAATATTATTTAAAAATTTAAAATATCTTTAATATTAATATAAATAAAAAAAAAAAAAAAAAAAAAAATTTCAATATTAATCTATTAATTTAATAAATTTTGGAAATTTATAGATTTTAGAGATTATTTTAATAATTTTTAAATAAAAATTTAATTTTAAATATTATATTACTAATTTATTTTATTTAAATTAAAATTAATTTTTATATATTTTTATTTAAATTTAGTTATTTAAATAAAATTTAATAATTATTTTTATAATATTGTTAATTTTGAATTAATAAATATAAATAAAATAAATTTTTGTAAAAATTTTATTTAAATTTATGAAATATAAATAAATATGATAGGGGGTCTGTTTATTTGTAGGGAGGAATTACTATTAAATTTTATTTAAATAAAAATTAATTTTTATACATTTTTGTTTAAATTAAGTTATTTAAATAAAATTTAATAATTATTTTTATTATATTGTTAATTTTAAATTAATAAATATAAATAAAATAAATTTTTGTAAAAATTTTATTTAAATTTATTAAATATAAATAAATATGATAGGGGGTCTGTTTATTTGTAGGTAGGAATTACTATTAAATTTTATTTAAATAAAAATTAATTTTTAAATAAAATTATTTAAATTTTGTTATTTAGTAAATAATTTATTTTTAAGATATTTTATATTAAAATTAAAATTAATATAATATTAAAGTTTTATTTTAGCTTAAAATTTTATTATTGATTTATTTTATATGTAAGTTTTTGCATTAATTTTTATTTATTTAAATAGTAAATAAATTTTATTATAGTTTCAGTAATTAGTTTTATTAATCAAAGAAATTTGTAAATAGTAATTTCATATAGTATTGGCTAAATTTGTGCCAGCAGCCGCGGTTATACAAATAATACAAATAAAATTAGTTCAGTGTGAGTTAAATTTTGTATAAATAAAATAATTATAAATTTATTAGGTGAAATTTTAAATTTATTAAATTTTATTTTTAATAAATTGAAGCTTGTAAATTTTATAAATAAACTAGGATTAGATACCCTATTATTTAAAATGTAAATATAAACATTAAGGTAGTATTAGTTATGTTCTTTAAACTTAAAAAATTTGGCGGTATTTTAGTCTATTCAGAGGAACCTGTTCTGTAATTGATAATCCACGATGTACCTTACTTAAATTTGTTTTTCAGTTTATATACCGTCGTTATAAGAATATTTTATAAGAATAATAATTTTCCATAATTTTTATTAAAATTTATATCAGATCAAGGTGTAGCTTATATTTAAGTAGAGATGGGTTACAATAAAATTATTTAAGCGAATTTAAATTTGAAATATTTAATAAAGATGGATTTGATAGTAAAATTTTAAAGATTAAAAATTTGATTTTAGCTCTAAAATATGTACACATCGCCCGTCGCTCTTATTTTAAGATAAGATAAGTCGTAACATAGTAGATGTACCGGAAGGTGTATCTAGAATGACAATTTAAAGCTTATTAAGTAAAGTATTTCATTTACATTGAAAGGATTTTTGTGCAAATCAATATAAATTGATTAATATTTATTTATTAATTTTTTTTTTTTTATTTATAATTTATTAAAAATAATTATATGATTTAATGTTTTAGTAATTTTTAATGAAAAAATAATATTAATGATAGTTTATTAAGTATTGTAAAAGATAATTGAAATAATTTGAAAAATTTTTATTTAAAAAGAAAATTTTATTTATTGTACCTTGTGTATCAGGGTTTATCTAATAATTAATAATTATTTTTATTAATCTCGATTTTATAAGAGTTAATTATTTATTAAAGTTAATGTGTCAAAATTATTTTAAATAAGTAATTAGAAATGAAATGTTATTCGTTTATAAAGGTATCTAGTTTTTTTAGAAATAAATTTAATTTACAAATTTTTAATTTTTTATTTATTTATTTAATAAAAAAAATTATTTATTTGAATATTTTAAGGGATAAGCTTTAAAATAAATTATTAAAAATTAGTAATTTAATTGAAAAATGTATGAATAGAATTTTCAATCGTTTATAAGTTTGTTATAAATTATTTTATAATTTATATTATTTATTATTATTTTAAGTTTTTATAAAAATTTTTTCATAAATTTTTTATGAAAATTAATAATGATAAAATTAGTATATTTATATTGTATATATAATTTTATATGATAAGTTTATGTAAAGAACTCGGCAAATTTATATTCTCGCCTGTTTAACAAAAACATGTCTTTTTGAGTTATTTTTAAAGTCTGACCTGCCCACTGAATAATTTTAAATGGCCGCAGTATTTTAACTGTGCAAAGGTAGCATAATCATTAGTCTTTTAATTGAAGGCTGGTATGAATGGTTGGACGAAGAATAAACTGTTTCATATAAATTTATTATAGAATTTTATATTTTAGTAAAAAAGCTAAAGTATAATTAAAAGACGAGAAGACCCTATAAATCTTTATATTTATTATTATTTTAATTTTTTAGATATATTTTATTTTAATAATATAAAATATTTTGTTGGGGTGATGTTAAAATTTAATGAACTTTTAATTATTGAAAATCATTAATTTATGATTTATTGATCCGTTAATAACGATTATAAGATTAAGTTACTTTAGGGATAACAGCGTAATTTTTTTGGAGAGTTCTTATCGATAAAAAAGTTTGCGACCTCGATGTTGGATTAAGATATATCTTTAGGTGTAGCCGCTTAAATATTTAAGTCTGTTCGACTTTTAAATTCTTACATGATCTGAGTTCAGACCGGCGTAAGCCAGGTTGGTTTCTATCTTTAATTTATTGTAATATTTTAGTACGAAAGGACCAGATATTAAAATAATTATATTTTAATTAAAGAATATTATTAATTATATTATTTTGGCAGATTAGTGCAATAAATTTAGAATTTATTTATGTAATTTTTATTACAAATAATACTTGTTTTTTATAGAATTTATATTATCTTTTGTTGGCAGATTAATATTGGTAATTTGTGTTTTAGTTAGAGTAGCGTTTTTAACTCTTTTGGAGCGTAAGGTATTAGGTTATATTCAAATTCGTAAAGGTCCTAATAAGGTTGGATTAATGGGTATTCCTCAACCTATATGTGATGCAATTAAATTATTTACTAAAGAACAAACTTATCCTCTTTTATCAAATTATATTTCTTATTATTTTTCTCCAATTTTTTCTTTATTTATTTCTTTAATTGTTTGAATATGTATTCCTTTATTTGTGAAATTATTTTCTTTTAATTTAGGTTTATTATTTTTTTTATGTTGTACTAGTTTAGGCGTTTATACAGTTATAATTGCTGGATGATCTTCTAATTCTAATTATGCTTTATTAGGGGGGTTACGTGCTGTTGCTCAAACAATTTCTTATGAAGTTAGAATAGCTTTAATTTTATTATCTTTTGTTTTTTTAATTGGAAGTTATAATATATTGGACTTTTATTATTTTCAGTATTATATTTGATTTTTTGTTATTTTGTTTCCTATTAGTTTAGTTTGATTTTGTATTTGTTTAGCTGAAACTAATCGAACTCCTTTTGATTTTGCTGAGGGTGAGTCTGAGTTAGTTTCTGGGTTTAATGTTGAATACAGAAGTGGTGGGTTTGCTTTAATTTTTATAGCTGAATATGCTAGAATTTTATTTATGAGAATATTATTTTGTGTAATTTTTTTGGGTTGTGATTTATTTAGTTTTTTATTTTATATCAAATTAACTTTTATTTCATTTGTTTTTATTTGAGTTCGTGGTACTTTTCCTCGATTTCGTTATGATAAATTAATATATTTAGCTTGAAAATGTTTTTTACCTTTTTCATTAAATTATTTATTATTTTTTGTTGGTTTTAAGTTGTTATTAATTTATTTAATGTGGTTAATTTAATTTAGTAAAGTTAATAGAAAATTTAATTCCTATCTTATGTTTTCAAAACATATGCTTATTTCAAGCTCATTAACTTAATATATTAATTTATTAAATTATCTCATCATTTATTAATTAATGGGTTAATAATATAATATAAAAAATAAATTACTGTTAAAATTTGTCCAATTAGTACATATGGGTCTTCTACAGGTCGTGCTCCAATTCAAGTTAATAAAATAACTGTTATTACTATAGTTCAAAATAAAATTTTGTTAATAGGGTAAAATTGAATACCTCGAAATTTACTTAAATGATAAAATGGAAGAATAGTTAAGATTGCAATTGATAAGACTAATGCAATTACTCCTCCTAATTTATTTGGAATTGAACGAAGGATTGCATAAGCAAATAAAAAATATCATTCTGGTTGGATATGAATTGGGGTAACTAATGGATTAGCTGGGATGAAGTTATCTGGATCACCTAATAAATATGGGTTAGTTAATGTTAGAATAATTAAACTTATAATTATTAAAATGAATCCTATAATATCTTTGTAAGTGAAATAAGGATGAAATGGAATTTTATCAATATTAGAATTTAATCCAATTGGGTTATTTGAACCTGTTTGGTGAAGAAATAATAAATGAATTAAAGTTATAGCTAATACAATGAAAGGTAAAATGAAATGAAATGTAAAGAATCGTGTTAGTGTTGCGTTATCAACTGCAAATCCTCCTCAAATTCATTGAACTAAGTCAGTTCCTAAGTAAGGAATTGCTGATAATAAATTTGTAATAACTGTTGCTCCTCAAAAAGATATTTGTCCTCATGGTAATACATATCCTATGAAAGCTGTTGCTATGATTAAAAATAAAATTAATACTCCTACTAGTCATGTTGGAGTAAATAGGAATGATCCATAATAAATTCCTCGTCCTACATGTAAATAAATACAAATAAAGAAAAATGATGCACCGTTGGCGTGTAAAGTTCGTAATAATCAACCATAATTTACATCTCGACAAATATGATTAACACTATTAAATGCTAAGTTGATATCTGCTGTATAATGTATAGCTAAAAATAATCCTGTTAAAATTTGGATTATTAAACATAGGCCAAGGAGTGAACCAAAATTTCATCAAGTTGAAATATTAATAGGTGCAGGTAAATCTATTAAAGCATTATTAGCAATTTTAAATAAAGGGTGTTGAGTTCGTAAAGGTTTATTCATTAGTTTATTAATCGTAGAGGCCCATAAAATAATTTTGTAATTTTTACTACTGCAATTAATGTAATTAATAAGTAGTTTATTAATAAAATTGTAATTAAATTTGTTGGGTAGTTATAAAGTTTATTAAGATTTAATGAATTTTCTTCTATAAATAAATCAATATTATTTATAAATTTTATTTCATTATTTTCTAAAAAAATTGAAAGGATTGATTTATCTATTATTAAATTTAAAATTGTAAATAAAGAGAAAAATATTAAACAAATAGTGGTTAATTTTATTGAAAGTGAAAATATTTCGTTTGAAGCTAGAGATGTAATGTAAATAAATAAAACTAATATTCTTCCAAGGAAAATTAAAAATAAAATATAAGAAAATCAGAATCTTTTAGCTATTAATCCTGTTATTAAACAAATTTGTAAAGTTTGAATTAATAATATTAATCCTATAGCTAAAGGATGATTTATTTGTATAAAAATAAATCTTGAGATTAGAGTTGATCTATATAAAATTAATTGTATAATGTCAGGAGGTAGTTTATTTAAAATATTAATTTTGGGGATTAATGAAAAAGTTATTACTTTTCTCTTGAAGTTTTAAAAGATAAAATCTTATTTTTGATTTACAAGACCAATGTTTTTATTAAACTATTAAAACTAATGTTAATAATATTATATTGAGGTTTACCTTGTTTTTTATTTTTAATTGGAATTTTTATATTTGTTTCTAATCGAAAGCATTTATTATCAATACTTTTGAGATTAGAATATATTGTATTAAATTTATTTTTTTTATTATTTATTTATTTAAATTTAATAAATTATAGAAGATTTTTTAGTATAATATTTTTAACTTTTAGAGTTTGTGAAGGTGCATTAGGTCTTTCAATTCTTGTTTCAATAATTCGTACTCATGGAAATGACTATTTTCAATCGTTTAATATTTTAAAATGTTAAAAATAATTTTTGTAATATTTTTTATTGGACCAATTTGTTTTATAAATAATTCATTTTGAATGGTTCAAAATTTATTATTTTTGGTTACATTTTTGTTTATTATAATAAATTTTTGTACTAATTATTTTGTAAGAATTTCTTATTTTTTGGGATTTGATACAATTTCTTATGGATTAATTTTATTAAGTTTTTGAATTTGTACTCTTATAATTACTGCTAGTGAATCTGTTAATAAATTTAATAACTATAAGAATTTATTTTTATTAAATATTTTGATTTTGTTATTATTTTTAATTTTAAGATTTGCTAGTATGAATTTATTTATATTTTATTTATTTTTTGAAAGAAGATTAATTCCTACTTTATTTTTAATTTTAGGTTGAGGGTATCAACCTGAACGTTTACAAGCTGGGGTTTATTTATTATTTTATACTTTATTAGTTTCTTTACCTATATTGATTGGTATTTTTTATTTATATAATAATTTAATAACATTGAATTTTTATCTTTTGGGTAATTATTTATTTAATTATGATTTGTTATATTTATCTTTAATTTCAGCATTTTTAGTTAAAATACCAATATTTTTAGTTCATTTATGATTACCTAAGGCTCATGTTGAAGCTCCTGTTTCTGGTTCTATAATTTTAGCTGGTATTATGCTTAAATTAGGGGGTTATGGGTTATTACGAGTGTTTTCTTTTTTGCAATTGAGTGGGATTAAACATAATTATGTTTGGATTAGAATTAGACTAATTGGAGGTGTATTAATTAGTTTAGTTTGTTTACGACAAACTGACTTAAAGGCTTTAATTGCATATTCTTCTGTAGCTCATATAGGAATTGTTTTAGGGGGTCTTATAACTTTAACTTATTGAGGTTTGTGTGGATCTTATACTTTAATAATTGCTCATGGACTTTGTTCATCAGGTTTATTTTGTTTAGCTAATATAACTTATGAACGATTAGGAAGTCGAAGTTTATTAATTAATAAGGGGTTATTAAATTTTATACCTTCAATAACTTTATGATGATTTTTGTTGAGTTCTTGTAATATAGCTGCACCTCCTTCATTAAATTTATTAGGTGAAATTTCTTTATTAAATAGAATTATTAGTTGGTCATGATTAACTATAATTTCTTTATCATTTTTATCTTTTTTTAGAGCTGCTTATACTTTATATCTATATGCTTATAGACAACATGGAAAAGGATTTTCTGGAATTTATTCATTTAGTGGGGGTAAAATTCGTGAATATTTTATTTTAATACTTCATTGATTACCTTTAAATTTATTAATTTTAAAAAGTGAAATTTGTATATTTTGACTTTAAAATTTAAATAGTTTATTTAAAATATTGATTTGTGGTGTCAATGATATGATTTATGTCATTTTAAATTGTGAAAAAATATTTATCAATTTGTAGAATTAGATTTTTAATTTTATTTATTATTAGAATTAATTTATTTATTTTTAGTTTAAGATTTTTATTAATAGATTATTGTTTATTTTTTGAATGAGAACTTATTTCATTAAATTCTTCTATAATTGTTATAACTATTTTATTTGATTGAATAAGTTTATTATTTATATCTTTTGTTTTATTAATTGCTTCTTTAGTAGTTTATTATAGAAAAGAATATATGAAAAGTGATATTAATATTAATCGTTTTATTATATTAGTTCTTATATTTGTATTATCTATGATATTATTAATTATTAGTCCAAATATAATTAGAATTTTATTAGGTTGAGATGGATTAGGTTTAGTTTCTTATTGTTTAGTAATTTATTTTCAAAATATTAAATCTTATAATGCTGGTATATTAACAGTTTTATCAAATCGTATTGGTGATGTTGCTTTTTTACTTGCAATTGCTTGGATATTAAATTATGGAAGTTGAAATTATATTTTTTATTTAGAATCAATGAAAAATAGAATTGAAATAGAATTAATTGGAGCGTTAATTATATTAGCTGCTATAACTAAAAGAGCTCAAATTCCTTTTTCTTCTTGATTACCTGCTGCTATGGCTGCACCAACTCCTGTTTCTGCTTTAGTACATTCTTCAACTCTTGTAACTGCTGGGGTATATTTATTAATTCGTTTTAATATTTTATTATTTAATTCTTTTTTAGGTCAATTATTGTTATTATTATCTGGTTTAACTATATTTATAGCTGGTTTAGGAGCTAATTTCGAATTTGATTTAAAAAAAATTATTGCTCTTTCTACATTGAGACAATTAGGGTTAATAATAAGAATTTTATCTATAGGATTTTATAAATTAGCTTTTTTTCATCTTTTGACTCATGCATTATTTAAAGCATTATTATTTATATGTGCAGGAGCTATTATTCATAATATACAAAATTCACAAGATATTCGTTTAATAGGTGGGTTGGGAATTTATATACCTTTAACTTCTTCTTGTTTTAATGTTGCTAATTTAGCTTTATGTGGAATACCTTTTTTAGCTGGATTTTATTCTAAGGATATAATTTTAGAAATTGTTTCTTTAAGATATATAAATTTTTTTTCATTTTTTTTATATTTTTTCTCAACTGGTTTAACTGTTTGTTATTCTTTTCGATTAGTTTATTATTCAATAAATGGGGAATTGAATTGTGGATCTTTAAATATATTAATAGATGAAGGTTGAATTATACTTCGTGGAATAAGAGGTTTATTAATTATAAGAATTATTGGAGGTAGAATGCTTAGATGGTTAATTTTTCCTACACCTTATATGATTTGTTTACCTATTTGTATAAAGTTATTAACTTTATTTGTTTGTTTTATTGGTGGATTTATAGGTTATTTAATTTCTAATGTTTCTTTATTTCATTTAAATAAATCGTTTGATAATTATTTAATAAGTTATTTTTTTGGTTTTATGTGGTTTATACCTTATATTTCTACTTATGGAGTTATTAATTTTCCATTGAATTTTGGAGGGGTTGTTAATAAATCTTTTGATCAAGGTTGGTCAGAATTTTTAGGGGGTCAAAATTTATATAATAGATTAATTGAAATTTCTAAAATTAATTTTTTCTTTCATAATAATAATTTAAAAATTTATCTTTTATTATTTGTTTTATGAATTACTTTTTTATTTAGATTTTTTTTATTGTTTTATTCAAGTAGCTTAAATTTAGAGCATAATATTGAAGATATTAGGGTAATTGAATAATTCTTGAATAGTGAATTAATTTTTGTAATTTATAAAAATAAATATTTTAATTTTACAATGAAAATGTAATGTTTTTATTAAACTATATAAATAGAAGTATAAATGGAATTTAACCATTAAAAGATAAAAGTTAGCAGCTTTTTCTTGAACATCCTACTTCCTTAATTGGAGTATAAAATCTCAGTTTTATCATTAACAGTGATAAGCCTCTTTTTGGCTTCAATTAACAAATTTAAAAATAAGGGTATTTAATTACCTAAAATTAGGTCGAAACTAATTGCAATAAATCGCTTCATATTCAATTAATTTAAGGTAGATTGAAATTTCAATACTTTTTGAATGCAAATCAAATGTTATAATTAACTACAACCCTAATTTGATCAATTTAATATTCCTTGATTTCATTCATGATATAATCCAATAATTAAAATAATAATAAAAATAATTGAAGTACTTATTCATACAAAAATATTTGAAGTTTTAATAATTAAAATTATTGGTAAAATTAAAGCAATTTCTACATCAAAAATTAAAAAAATAATTGTGATTAAAAAAAATCGTAAAGAAAAGGGAAGGCGGGATGAAGATTTTGGATCGAATCCACATTCAAAAGGTGAACATTTTTCTCGGTCTGTTATTGTTTTTTTTGATAAAATTGATGCTAATATTATTATTATTCTTGAAATAATAATTAAAATTGATGTTATAATAGAAATTGTAAAAATTATTTATACTACTAATTTAGTAGGCCTTATGATTGGAAGTCAAATATACTAATATACTATATAAATATTATTATTATATAAATAATTAATTAATTATTAATTATCTTCCTCATCAGTAAATTGAAATATAAAGAAATAATCAAATAATATCAACAAAGTGTCAATATCATGCAGCTGCTTCAAATCCGAAGTGATGGATTTTTGAAAAATGATTATTTAAATGTCGAATTAAGCATACTAATAAAAAAGTAGTTCCAATTAGTACATGAATTCCATGGAAACCTGTTGCTATAAAAAAAGTAGAACCATAAATTGAATCAGCAATTGTGAATGGTGCTTCAATATATTCATATGCTTGTAAAATAGTGAAATAAATTCCTAATAGTACTGTAAAAAATAATCCTTGTGTAGCTTGAGAATGGTTACCTTCTATTAAGCTGTGATGGGCTCATGTAACTGTAATTCCTGAAGCTAAAAGAATTACTGTATTTAGTAAGGGAATTTGAAATGGATTAAATGATTTAATTCCTATAGGTGGTCATGAGGCTCCTAATTCAATAGTAGGTGATAATCTTCTATGAAAAAAAGCTCAAAAAAAAGATACAAAGAATAATACTTCGGACAAAATAAATAAAATTATTCCTCATCGAAGACCTAAAGTAACTGAGATAGTGTGTAATCCTTGAAATGTTCCTTCACGTGATACATCTCGTCATCATTGATAAACAGTTAAGATGGTAATAATATTTCCTAATATAAATAATGAAATATCATATTGATGGAATCATTTTACTAAACCTGAAACTGAGGTTATAGCACCAATAGCTCCTGTTAAGGGTCATGGGCTGTAATTTACTAGGTGGAATGGATGATTAGCATGTGTTGACATTAATTAACTTCTCTAGAATATAATGTTCTTAGTACAGCAAATACATAAGATTGAATAATTGCGACTGCTGATTCAAGAATTAATAAGGCAATTTGACCAATTAAAAGTAAAGATACAATTATGTATGAAAGTGAAGGGCCTGTATTTCCTAATAAAGTTAATAATAAATGGCCTGCAATTATATTAGCTGTTAATCGAACTGCTAAAGTTCCTGGACGAATTACATTACTAATTGTTTCAATACATACTATAAAAGGTATTAAAATTGCAGGTGTTCCTTGTGGTACTAAATGAGCAAATATATGTTGAGTATTGTTAATTCATCCATAAATTATAAAACATAATCATAAAGGTAAAGCTAAGGTTAAAGTTAATGTTAAATGGCTTGTTCTTGTGAAAATATAAGGGAATAATCCTATAAAATTATTAAATAAAATTAAAGAAAATAATGAAACAAAAATAAAAGTTGATCCTGAATGACCTGATGGTCCTAATAATATTTTAAATTCTTTATGTAATGTTAATAGGGTTGAATTTCATAAAATATGATATCGTGAAGGTATAAGTCAATAAATTGATGGAATTATTAATAATCCTAAAAATGTTCTTGTTCAATTTAAGGATAAATTAAAAATTCTTGATGAAGGGTCAAATACTGAGAATAAATTAGTTATCATTTTCAATTTAATGATTCAAATGATTTTTGTGAAATTTGAGATTTAGGTGATTTAGGAATTATTGAGTAATAATTTATTATTCTGAATAAAATTAGATTAATTGAAAAAATAATAAATAAACTTAATCAACTAATAGGTGCTATTTGTGGTATTAAAAAATATTAAATAATTTAATAATTTTAGTTTGACACACTAATGTTATAAAATTTAACTAATTTTTTATTTTAGTATAATTTTTTTTTCATTAGAAGTAAGTGCTAATTTACTATTAAGTGGTTTAAGAGACCAATACTTGCTTTCAGTCATCTAATGATGAATTTAATCTATTTGTAATTCATTTAATAAAGTGATTAATAGTAATACTTTCAATTACGATTGGTATAAAACTGTGATTAGCACCACAAATTTCAGAACATTGTCCGTAAAATAAACCTGGTCGATTTATTAAAAAATTAGTTTGATTTAAACGACCAGGAGTTCCATCAACTTTTACACCTAAAGAGGGAATTGTTCAAGAATGAATTACGTCTGCTGCAGTTACTAAAATTCGAATTTGAGAATTTATAGGTAAAATTACTCGGTTATCAACATCTAATAATCGAAATCCATCTGTAGTTAATTCATTTGTTGGAATTATATAAGAGTCAAATTCCACATTTATAAAATCTGAATATTCGTAACTTCAATATCATTGATGTCCAATAGCTTTTAAAGTAATTGAGGGTTCGTTAATTTCATCTAATAAGTATAATAACCGTAAAGAAGGAAATGCAATAAATAAAAGTACAATAGCTGGTAAGATAGTTCAAATTATTTCAATAGTTTGACCATGTAATAAATTTCGATTTGTATAATTATTGAAAAATAGTATAAATATTAAATAGCCAACTAAAGTAGTAATTATAACTAAAATTATAAGAGTATGATCATGAAAAAATGTAAGTTGTTCTATAAGAGGGGAGGCACTATCTTGAAGGCCAAGAGCAGCTCATGTTGTCATTTATTAATAAATGTTCTAATAAAAGTAAAAACTTTATATATGAAGCTTAAATCCATTGCACTAATCTGCCATATTAGAAATTTGTTAAAATAGGCAATTCAGAATATCTATGTTCTGTTGGGGGTGTATTTTGTAATCATTCAATTGAAGAATTTAATTGTATTGGATAAATTACTTGTCGTTGTGAAATTAAACTTTCTCAAATAATAAATAAAAAAAATAAAATTCCTAATAATGAGATAGAAGATCCAATAGTTGAAATTACATTTCATGTTGTGTAAGCATCTGGATAATCTGAATATCGTCGGGGTATTCCTGCTAATCCTAAGAAATGTTGAGGGAAAAAAGTTAAATTTACACCAATAAATATAATTAAAAATTGACTTTTTAGTCATTTTGTATTTAAAATTAATCCTGTAAATAAAGGGTATCAATGAACAAATCCAGCTATAATAGCAAATACAGCTCCTATTGATAAAACATAGTGAAAATGGGCAACTACATAATAGGTGTCATGAAGAATAATATCAATTGATGAATTAGCTAAAACGACTCCTGTTAAACCTCCTACTGTGAATAAAAAAACAAATCCTAAAGTTCATAATATAGCTGGAGAGTAATTTAATTGAGTTCCATGTAGTGTAGCTAATCAGCTAAAAATTTTAATACCTGTTGGTACTGCAATAATTATAGTTGCAGAAGTAAAATAAGCTCGTGTATCAACATCTATCCCTACTGTAAATATATGATGTGCTCAAACAATAAAACCAAGAAGACCAATTGCTATTATAGCATAAATTATACCTAATGAACCAAAGGTTTCCTTTTTTCCTGACTCTTGACTAATAATATGAGAAATTATTCCAAATCCAGGTAAAATTAAAATATAAACTTCTGGGTGACCAAAAAATCAAAATAAATGTTGATATAAAATTGGATCTCCTCCACCAGCTGGATCAAAGAATGACGTATTTAAATTTCGATCTGTTAAAAGTATTGTAATAGCTCCTGCTAATACTGGTAAGGATAATAATAATAATAATGCAGTTAATATTACTGCTCATACAAATAATGGTATTCGATCAAATGTAATTCCAGTTGATCGTATATTAATAACTGTTGTAATAAAATTAACTGCTCCTAAAATAGAAGAAATTCCAGCTAAATGTAAAGAAAAAATAGCTAAGTCAACGGAAGCTCCTCCATGAGCAATAACAGATGATAGGGGGGGATAAACTGTTCAACCTGTTCCAGCTCCGTTTTCTACTATACTACTAACTAATAATAATGTAAGGGAAGGTGGTAATAATCAGAAGCTTATGTTATTTATTCGAGGAAATGCTATATCTGGGGCTCCTAATATTAAAGGGACTAATCAATTTCCAAATCCACCAATTATAATAGGTATTACTATAAAAAAAATTATAACAAAAGCATGTGCTGTAACAATTACGTTATAAATTTGGTCGTCACCAATTAAAGCTCCTGGATGTCCTAACTCAGCTCGAATTAAAATTCTAAGAGAGGTTCCTACTATTCCGGCTCAAGCTCCGAAAATAAAATATAAAGTTCCAATATCTTTATGATTTGTTGAAAATAGCCATTGTCGCGATTAAATGGCTGAATTTAGGCGATAGACTGTAAATCTATTTATAAGAATTAATTCTTTTTAATCAATTAGGCTTTATAGTCAATAATGATATTAGACTGCAATTCTAAAGGAGTAAAATAATTACTAAGGCTTAAAAGATTTAACTTATATTTATAACTTTGAAGGTTATTAGTTTTTTTAACTTAAAACCTTTTATAAATATTTTAATAGTTAAATTTATTTGTAATTAAAAAATAAAATAAATTAAAGAAATTAAAATTAGTCTAAATGTTGAAATAAAAGAAAGAAATAGTATATATTTAAATGAAAAATTATTTATTTGAATACTATAAATTCAATTATTTTCAGTATAATTTAGTATAAATGCAGCAAAGCATAAACGTAAATAAAAAAATAGTGTAATTAAAGTTATTATTATCATAATTATTATTAAAATATATTGATCATTGATGACTAATAATTGAATAACTAGTCACTTTGGTAAAAATCCAATAAATGGCGGAAGCCCACCTAAAGATAATAAATTAAAAAATAAACAAAATTTTAAAATTTTTGAGTTAAAAAATGAATTAAAAATTTGGTTAATATGATATATTTTAAAATTATTAAATATAAAAATTAATCTGAAAGATAGAAATGAATATATAGAAAAATAAATTAATCAAGTTGATTCACTAGCTTGTATAGCAGTTAATATTCATCCTAAATGATTAATTGAAGAAAAAGCTATTAATTTACGAAGAGAAGTTTGATTTAATCCTCCTAAGGATCCTGTTATTGTTGATAAAATAATTACTAAATAAATAAAATTATTTCAATTGGTGTAAGAAATTAACATAAGAGGGGCAATTTTTTGTCAGGTTATTAAAATTAAAGCATTTATTCATGATAGCCCTTCTATTACATTTGGAAATCAAAAATGAAATGGTGCTGCTCCACTTTTTAACAATAAAGATGAATAAATAATTAAATTACTAAATATTAAATTATCTTGAATTGTTGGAAAGTTATTTATATATATTAAAATGATAGCAAATAATAATACAGCTGATGCAATTGCTTGGGTTAGAAAGTATTTAAGAGAGGCTTCTGTTGATATTAAGTTATTATCTCTTATTAGGGGGATAAAAGATAATAAATTAATTTCTAAACCTATTCAAGCACCTAATCAAGAATTAGATGAGATAGTAATTATTGTTCCTATTATTAAAATAAAAAAGAATATAATTTTGGCAGAATTATTAAAAATTAAAAAGAAAAGGATTGAAACCTTTATAAATGGGGTATGAACCCAGTAGCTTAATTAGCTTATCTTTTTATATTTTAGTGTATGATGCACAAAAGTTTTTGATACTTTTAGAAATAGTTTAATTCTATTAAATATAAATTTTAATGAATGTAATATTATTACATAATTTACCCTATCAAGGTAACCCTTTTTATCAGGCAATTCATT